GACATAATCTATTAATTAATCTGAATCCATTTCTTAATCTCGTTCTTTTTCTTAATCTCTTTCTTTGAAATACTTTATTCTAACCGTCTCATTTTATAATACCTCCGGAGCTAATGAAACTATTTTAGTAAAATTTAACTGTCTCAATTCCCGGGCAATTGCACCAAAAACCCGAGTTCCCTTTGGGTTTCCTTCTTGATCGATGACAACCGCAGCATTGTCATCATATCGTATTATCATACCGTTATCACGTTTGAGTTCTTTACAAGTACGTACAATTACAGCTCTGACCACTTCTGATCTTGTTAGGGGCATGTTTGGCACTGCTTCTTTGATCACAGCAACAATAACGTCACCGATATGAGCATATCGACGATTGCTAGCTCCTATGATTCGAATACACATCAATTCTCGAGCCCCGCTGTTATCCGCTACATTCAAAAGGGTCTGAGGTTGAATCATATCATTTTTTTTTTATAATCTATTCTTTCAATGCAAAGGGCGAAGAAAAAAGAAATATTGTTTGTCCAAAAAAAGAAAGCAGCACCTGCGATTGTTTTTTTTAATCCTCAAGACCTATTTCCTTTGATTCTCCATTTTTATGCCGAAATAATGAATTGAGTTCGTATAGGCATTTTAGACGATGCTATTGAAATAGCCTTTCTAGCTATATTTTCTGTTACTCCACCCATTTCATAAAGGATTCGACCTGGTTTAACAACAGCTACCCAATATTCAGGGGATCCTTTCCCCGAACCCATACGTGTTTCTGCGGGTCTTACTGTAACCGGTTTGTCTGGAAATATACGTACCCATATTTTTCCACCACGTCGTGCATTTCGTGTCATTGCTCGTCGACCTGCTTCTATTTGTCTAGATGTGATCCAAGCAGGTTCAAGTGCCTGAAGAGCATATTTACCGAAAGAAATATGATTACCTCGATAAGATATTCCCTTCATTCTTCCTCTATGTTGTTTACGGAATCTGGTTCTTTTGGGGTTATAGTTGATGGTTGGTTCTGAATTCCATCTCTACTACAGAACTGGACGTGAGAGTTTCTTCTCATCCAGCTCCTCGCGAATAAGAAAATCTTCAACTTCTCTATTATTCGTTTGTATATCTTGTTTTTTTAGATAACTAAACATATTCATATTTCTTTTTTAAATATTGTATGATTTTTTATAATGTTATAACGAATCTTTATTTTGTTTTGTCTTTTATTTTCTTCGATTGACCCAAATTTAGCAATCCAAGAAAATAAAGGTTTCGCAGGCGAATATTTACTCTTTTCATCGCTATTTCAGTTGTAGGGTTAGCTCTTGATTTTTCTTTTCCCAATAGATGAATATGAATGAATTAGTCTCTGGTTTGTTCCGCCATCCCGATCAATGAATCCGTTTTCAATAGATTTGGATTCATAGGTTCCATCGTTCCCATCGCTTCTTATTTAATGGTTAGGTCTGATTTCTACAATGGAGCTCATAATGAAATTTTTTCTTGAGTCAATCTTCTTAGTCTTTATTGGCTCGAAGCTCTTATTTTTTATTTTATGAACAGATTTATTTAATTATGTACGAATCAGCATTGATGCTTTATTACACTGCCTTTTTTTATGAGATGACTCATAGACCTTACATATTGGATGGAATTCTATATCATTGGTATTTTTCTCTCTCTTTCTTTCACCCTTCCATTTATCCACATCTTTGTTCTCTATTTCGCTTTATAACTTAGAATTAGATTGATTTTTCTTTTGTTTAGGCAAAAAATATTTCAGTTGCTACAATGATATGACCGATATATCATATCTTGACTGGTTCTTTGGATCCAGATAATGCGAAGTGATGAGTTGGTTAGTAGTCCTATAGTTATTAGTTTATACTAAGAGGCTGGTCTTTTTTTTTTATTGAATCCTAACCCTAAAAAAACCAACGAGTCACACACTAAGCATAGCAATTATATCAAATGGCCAATCGAATTTTTATTCAACCATATAGAATTAGAATTCTTCATTTTAGTTTTTATTGAATAGAAAAAGGAACAAATTTCTCTTTTTTGTTCCATCACTAGATCGAAGGGAAAGACAAATAAAGGTTTATTCTTCCCCGTCTATAAATATCCAAATTTTGATGCCCAATACTCCATAAATAGTTCGAACTGTATAGGAACAATAATCGATTTTAGCTCGAATGGTTTGCAGGGGAACCCTACCTTCTCTGATCCATTCCACACGCGCAATTTCTTTTCCGTCGATACGCCCTGCAATTTGTACTTGAATTCCTTTTGTATCTGCTTGTTCAGTTAATTCAATAGCCTTTTTCATTGCTTTTCGAAATGAAACTCTATTCTTTAATTGGCCGGCTATAAATTCCGCAAGAATATTAGGGCTTCCGTAAGGTTTTGCAATTCTTGTGATAGCAATGTTAAGTTTTCGGTTCACAGACTTAAATTCTTTTTGTAGATTCATCTGCAATTCTTCGATTCCTCGCGGTCGACTTTC